GACTTTCCTATTAAGACAGGTTGTTCAAAAGGATTTCCTGTTCTTCCATCAAATATTCTGCTTTTTCCCGGATATTCCGGTTCAAATACCCATGGATTTTTTGTTTGCTTACTGGCTTCATATAATTCAGAAAACACTAGCTTTCTCGAAGCCTCTTGCTCATATCTCTCATCAAAAGATGCTATTCTATAATGTCTTTTTAACAGATCTCCCGCTAACCCGAGCGAACATTCAAATATCTGTCCCACATTCATTCGTGATGGTACTCCTAATGGGTTGAAGACCATATCAACAGGTGTTCCATCTTGCAAATAAGGCATATCTTGTCTAGGCAAAATTTTGGAAATGATACCTTTATTCCCATGTCTTCCAGCTACTTTATCACCTACTTTGATTTCACGTTTCTGTGAAATATATACACGAATCATTTCTAAATTATAACTGGAACCCCCCCTTTTCCGGATCCATCTCACGTCAATAACGCGCCCTCTTCCGCCTATAGGTAGTTTTAGAGAAGTTTCTTTTGCAGTGGATACCTGAATTCCAAGAATGGCTCTTAATAATCTATCCTCTGGAGCATACGAGGATTCGTTTGCCGTCTGAGGCCTTAATTTTCCTACTAAAATATCACCTGTTTCTACCCAAGATCCCAGCATCACAACTCCATTTCTGTCTAAATTGCGGAGTAAATGAGCCTCTAGATGTGGTATTTCCCTAGTGATTCTTTCAGGTCCTTGGCTTGTCATATGAGTCTGAATTTCATATTTCCGGATGTGAAAAGAAGTATAAATATCTTCATATACCAAACGTTCGCTAATTAGTACTGCGTCTTCAAAATTGTAACCTTCCCATGGCATATAAGCTACTAATACGTTTTTTCCTAAAGTGAGTTCCCCACCAACTGTAGCCGCACCGTCCGCTAAAATTTGTCCCTTTTTAATGCATTTACCTCGCGAAACCTGAGGTTTTTGATGCATACAAGTATTTTTGTTGGAACGTTGACAGATAACTAATGGAATACTTATAGTAGTGTCTCCGTTACTTGCAAAAAGAATCTTGTGAGGATCAGTATAAATGATCTTTCCCTCGTGTTCGGCTATAGCGGAAACCCCCGAATCTAGAGCCGTTTGACGTTCCAGTCCAGTTCCAACAATGCACCTCTCGGACTGAGAAAGCGGAACTGCTTGGCGCTGCATATTAGAACTCATTAAAGCCCGATTCGCATCATTATGCTCGATAAAAGGAATGAGAGAAGCTCCAATAGAAAAATATTGGAAGGGAAAAATACTTCTAAGATTAATTTGTTCCCATGCAATAGTCAGGAACTCTTGACGGTATTGAGCTGGAACAACCTGTTCTTCCTGAATACTCTGATTCAAGGCCAAAGAATTTCCAGCTGCTACCCTATAATATTCATCTCTATTTGGTGATAAATAAACTATCTGTGCCTCCTTTTTTGATCTTTCAGATATTTCATAAAACGGACTCTTTATGGATCCCCAATGGCCAATCCTCACATGAATGGCTAAGGATCCAATAAGTCCAACATTGATTCCTTCGGACGTATCAATTGGACAAATACGTCCATAGTGGCTAGGATGAATATCTCGTATCCGAAAACTAGCAGTTTTACCCGTCAATCCTCCAGGACCCAAATAACTCAATTTTCGCCCATGAACAATTTGTGTCAATGGATTAGTTCGATCCAAAACTTGAGATAAAGGATGTAGGCCAAAAAACGATTCATAAGTGGTTGTTAATGAAGTTGAAGTTACCAAATTTTGAGGAGTCGGTATCAATTTATGACGAATTGCTCCAGATATAGTTCCTCGAACTGCGTTTTCTAAACGAACAAGAGCCAGTCCAAATTGATCCTGTAACAAGTCCGCTATAGAACGAATACGTTTATTTTTCAAGTGATTCATATCATCAAGTGTACCCATTCCAAATTTCATTCCGATCAAATGATCCACAGCAGCCAATACATCTCGTGGTAACAAAAATGTATTGTTCTGAGGTATATCAAGATTAAGTCTACGGTTCATATTTCGTCGACCAATCCTTCCTAATTCACATCTTTGTTGAAAAAATTTCTTTTGTAATTCCTTACATAAGGACTCAGAAAATATCGGATCCCCGCCTACACAAGCAAATTGTTGATAAAATTCCAAAATAGCACTTTCTTTTGACCCAATCTTTTTTTTCTCCTTATCATTCAGATTAAGGAAAGACAAGAAAATTTCAGGGTAACAAACATTATCCAGAATTTCTCTTAGATTCGAACCCATAGCCGACGATAGAACTAGAATAGATATTTTTTGTTTCCTACTCACACGGGCCCATATCCTTGATTTTCTATCAATCTCTAATTCTGATCTCCCCCCCCAATCTGATATTATGGTGCTGGTATAGACAGAAATTCCGTTATGGTCCAATTCTGAACGGTAGTAAATACCAGGACTTTGCAATATTTGATTGATCACAATTCTGTATATTCCATTTACTATAAAGGTTCCCAGGGAATTCATTATTGGAATGTTTCCGATAAAAATGGTTTCTTCTTGTATATCTCTACCGGTTTTCCAAATTAATCCCGCGGGTACATATAATTCAGAAGAATATGTGAGTGATTCATACACAGCATTTCTTTCGTTTATCAAGGGTTCCACCAATTGATATCTTTCTACAAATAATTTAAATTCAATTTCTTGATCTGTGTCTTCCATTTTCGGAAACTTATGAAATTCTTCCGTCAAGCCCTCATTAATAAACCTACAAAATCCCTCAAATTGGATCTGACTAAATCCAGGTATTGTGGACATTCCCTCATTTCCATCATTCCAGAGCATCTTAATTTTCAGTTTCCCCTTTATCGAAAAATCCCATTATTAGCTCACTATTTATCGAACCATATGGATCGATTTCGCAATGATGGAATGTATATTCTGTTTACTGAATCACATGAAATTTTAGACAACCCTGTAAATGTACTTCATACGTATGAGAACGGAAATGAGACAGAGGAATGAAGAGCATTTTCGACGCAAGACAAGTTCGAATTTGCGACAGGTACAAATGGAAATGAATTTATAAAGCATTCCCAGAATAATTCCGTCACTTACACTTATAGAGTCTTATATAGAATATAAAAATTCATCCAACTTCTACCTATTATTATGATAATACGATTAGATTGATTGGGTACCAAAAAAATAAATGGATTCAAAATGAAATCGAATCTCTATGAATGAGATAAAGAAAGTCAGTACCAGTAGTAATATGGTTTCCCCTTTAGTTAAAGTTAATTTTATTTCATGTTGAAAAAAAATTTCGGATTTTTTTACTTTTACTATATATAAATATAATTTGACTATTACTATATTTTACTATATATAATATATGGATTTATGGAATATGATTGAATTGCGTAATAGGAATAATATTTCCTAAGTAAAGTATATGCCGGTATAGCTATCCACCTATCCACATATCTCATCTCATCTTTTTTTTTTATAGCAATTTTGCTTGTGGCAACAGAAGTCAGGTCACACTATATCATAATTTCCATTTTTTCTATTATAGAATATAGAAAACGAAAAAAAAATAGTTAATGGTTCCAATTTGCACTAAATTTTTCAGTCTGTGACCGAAAATCCATTTTTTACCTTCTCGATGGAAAGAGAAGGGGAGTTTTTAAGGGGTGTGATAACCAATCGAAGAGAATAATTGGATTGGATAAAAAAAAGAAAAGAATTAGTAATAGAATATTAGTAAAAGAATATGGATGAATACTCTTTTTTTACCTATTTTATATTTTTTTTTAGATTTGGATCGGATTTGGCGACATGGCCAAGTGGTAAGGCAGGGGACTGCAAATCCTTTATCCCCAGTTCAAATCTGGGTGTCGCCTGATCAACAAAAAACGGGGGATTTCTTATTCTACTGATTTAATTCGACGAATTTTGTCCCCGGAGCCGGAGAAGTATAAGCCTATCGATAGTTTTTTTTTCTCAAAATCTGGTCCTTGGGTGTGGCTCAAACCGATACAAATAGGGATGAAGTGAGTCTTACTTAGTAATATGATTGACTCTCACTATAAAAAAAAAAAATAGTGAGAGTCAATTCTAGGATTCAGAACGACGAAAATCAGAGGTCGAAAGTATCCAAAGGTTCCTAAAAGACAATCCATTTTTCTCCTAGGATTGAAGAAGAGATTGTACAAAAGAGTATCAAGAATTCCTAATTCTTTTTCACTACCATTACTCAAATTGTGTCTACTGACTCCATCTGGAATTAGATTGGATAGGCTGATGGGAAATCCATTTAAGAGTTGTGGAAAGGATTGAAGAAACTTTGTATCCAGACTCACGAGGGTCTCTGAGTAATCAAACATTCAATCAGGATAGTCGGTCAACTCTTATTTTTATAGAGTAAAAGTAAAGGTCGAAAAAAAGGGTAACAAACAATAGGTCTTAGTATTCCCACATGTTTCATTTCATTAGGATAGAAGTATTCCTTTGCTATCTAATTTTTCAAGAAAAGGTATGTGTATCATATCTGTACTTAATACTTATACTTCCAAATTTTACCAGAAATCTTAGAATATTGTTACAAGTATATTCATTGGATTGGTTCATTAATAGCTTTAAGTCAGAATTATATTTTGACTCTGCGCCATTAATTCCACTATGATTATTGATCAATAATTAAATAATTCCTTCATAGAGATAGGAGACATAATTCATATGGATATTGTAAGTCTCGCTTGGGCTGCTTTAATGGTAGTCTTTACATTTTCCCTCTCACTCGTAGTATGGGGAAGGAGTGGACTTTAGGGAGGGGTACTACTAGTAATTGTATGAATTGTTTAATTGAGCGTTTTGCGAAGCTTTTTCTTTTTTAAGAATGTCTCTGTTTCAAAATTATACTGAAATACAGTAATGAATAAGAAAATACAATAATGAATAATAACCATTCGATCAAACAATGAATGATTACTTTACTATAGTTCTATTTCGAAACTCAAATCGACGCATGATAGGAAAATTTTTTCAACCGGATTCTTCCTAAACATTCTATTTTAATAAACCAGTTCTTACCAGAATTATGGATATTACAATGAACAAAAACCAGAAATGGGTTTTTTATTTTTTTCTTTATTTGTTTCCCTCTTTTTTTACTTTTACTGTTTTAAGAGAACATAAAGTCGTTCCGCTAATCTAATTAGATTATGGCAATACATACTTTCTATTGGAAGTGACTAGTTGTTGTCCAAACCAAAGAAAAGAGGTTCTACACATAAGAAGATTAGATCCTTCTTTCGTTGCACGATTCACGTATCGTGTATTTCACCTTTCTTTTAGACTCCTCTCCATTCCATTTTTTATGCTTAAGACATGAGATGAGTCAAAAAAGCATAAAAAATGGAATGGAGAGGAGTCTACTCTATTAACCTATTCCCTTTTACATTTTACAAATCTGAATAAATTATTATAGAATAGAACTCCGCGGATCATGTTTTCTGTTAATGGATCAAGCAATAGCTTCTTGTGGTGGGAAATCTAAAAAAAGAAAAAGATTCTTTGGTTTCGTTTTCTCTTTTTTTATTTATTTTGAAATTTCTAATAGATTAGTATACGCCCATATTATTCTTGCTCCATTGATTCTTTTGATGGATCTCAGGATCTATCCTATATAAATAAATTCTAAAATAGGTTAAGAATTAGAACAGTTGGCCTTCGATTATTTTGGATCGATCGAAATACACACAGGTAAATGTAGCAAAAAAAAAAAAAAGAATTGGGCTGCTATTTTGATGTACTATTTAGATATACATCTAATCCATGTACATACATATTGTACATATTGTATATTGATCTAGATATGGGCTTTTTTTTATAGGAAAAAGTCTATATCCGTATACAATACAACTTTCTATGAAAATAATGAATATGATAATATATACTATATAATAATATATAACTATACCATACTATCTAGGCTTAGATACTACTATCTCAGATACTTATTATCTCAGATACTTATGATTCCAGCCAGATCATTTCGTTTAAGACTTGAAGTTTGAATTCCTTTCTTCAATCATTGATAAGAACTAATAATTCAAGTTTAAATAAAATTAATCATTTTGACTGACTGTTTTTACGTAGATAATAAGTAAAAAAGCAGTAGGAACTAGAATGAACAGTGCAGTAGCAATAAATGCGAGAATATTTACTTCCATAATCTCCTTTTTTTTTTTACTTCGCAATAACTCGGGATCTAATCCCATAGAGATGAGAAACATAGAGATGAGAAATTGGATTCCTGTAAATTCAACGGGATGAATTGCATCCTAATGATACTGAATCGGATCAGTATTATGAATAACAATATATGATCTATCAAATAAATTCATCGTCGAGAATTGAATAGTATAACATAGGAAGATCCTTTATCTATACTAAATCTGAAAAAAAAAAAGGATTCTTTATTGGATCAGGAAATTTACATCCTTTTCCACTTTTTCTTTTCTATAAATAACCCAACCCTATCGTCTTCCCTATATATTCCTCCTTCGTTATATTATACTTATACATACAATTATGAGGTATTATATGACTGGTATGGTATTCTATGGATGACCCACAGATCCAAAGAAAAGAGTAGGAGTGAGATGGAAAAAGGACGAGTTAAGTAGAAAAAATCGAATATAATTCCAATGAATTTAATAAAAAGGAGTGTTACTCGTTCTCCTCTTTTATTTTATTAGTATTTCTTCCTTCAATTGGGACTGGAACTGGAAGGCATACATAAAAAATTGAGTGTGCAATTTAGTTTATTTGAATGAAAATGAGATAGATTGTTTCCAATTAGTCATTGAGGATACCCTCCCCCTCCCCCCCCCCAAAAAAAAAAAGTTGGAGCTCAAAGGGGTTTTCATTTACCCCGACAAGTACTCTGTCGAGGCACTTATGTTAAGTTCGTTGTGTCTCGTACAATAAACAAATACAATTTGCATGTGTACTCCGGTAAAAAGGGGTACTCTTTTCTATTTTATTCATCAAGAATATTAATATTAAAAAACAAAAGTGGACAAGTATCTCTTAAATTCAAATAGTAAAGTAAATATAAGAATACTACCGATTGTACGAATCTAACTATATATGTTATGTCTCTCTCTTATCAATCGGCACTAATAAAAGAAATGGAAATTCCCTTATTTGTCTGATAACTGATAATAAATACGAAATAAAAACAAAAGAAATAGGGATCCCGCTAGGTATTAGCTCTTGCTCCCTCTTTATTTTTTTCACGTTAAATAAATTTATCCATTTATTTATTTATATTTAACGGATCGGATCCTAGTTCGGGACTGACGGGGCTCGAACCCGCAGCTTCCGCCTTGACAGGGCGGTGCTCTGACCAATTGAACTACAATCCCAGCGAGGTGTATGGTATACATATTCTTAAAGGTTAAAAAAACCATTTTATTTTCGTCGTCGTGTTGTAAGAGAGACATGAATGATATACTAACTGATATTATATACACATAGATATGGACTATACTGAAAGTAACACAGAGATATGGACTATAGTCAAAGTAACACAAATTACTAGTAACCCATGTTTTTTTAGTGCCAAAAATGGATAATCAACCTTTCGACGAGAAAAAACTATTTTTCTTTTCATAATCTTTGATTATGTATTACCAATCTAGAGTCTTAGAAAGATCAGAATGAATCAGAAAAACATGGATACATAAGAAAAAATGCTTGATCCGTAAAAGAGAAGGATTCCATTTTTATGGAGGACAAATTTCTTATATCATTGGTTATATCATATTTATGGAGCGGCGAATTTTTGGGCCGAGCTGGATTTGAACCAGCGTAGACATATCGCCAACGAATTTACAGTCCGTCCCCATTAACCGCTCGGGCATCGACCCAGGAAGAATTCATTCTAGGCTTATGGATAATCCATAATCAACTTCCTTTCGTAGTACCCCCAGGGGAAGTCGAATCCCCGCTGCCTCCTTGAAAGAGAGATGTCCTGAACCACTAGACGATAGGGGCATATCCGCCCGACTGTCATCATACTATGATGATAGTATGTATAGTTTTTTGGAATTGTCAATATAATCTAATGATATGACTAAATCCGAACACTTTTTTCGACTTTTGTGTTATGATTCCATAGAATTTTTTATTGGATGGGAATAAATGAACCGTCCAATTTTCATTTATTTATTTTTTTGCTTTATTTAATTTGTATTTATATAAAATACTATATCTATATATATTATATATAGTATATATACTATAGCGAAAGGAGGTATAGGATTCTGTCCGTTCAGGCAGTGATTGGTCCAGCATAACGGAAAAGGGTGTAAAAACTCACTAAATTTCTTTTCTTCTTCACTCATTCATTTTAACTTAAAACTCGTTGCTTCCTTCATTGTTCAGATAAAATAGGCCATGCATATCACTATCTCACATTAAGTCAGAAAATTCAAAAACGATAGAAATTCTCTTTTTTACTTTTTTATAAAAATTTGGTTCAGGGTACGAATACCTTCATCACATAATTCAATAAAATCTATTGAATCTATGCCAGTGTCAGATTGGTACATGTATCAATCGAGTAAATCTCGTTTTGATTGGTCAATAAAAGGAAACAGGCGGGGTTGGTCTTGAAACAATTCATTGCATTATTAAAATAAAATTGACCCGTTTCACCTTTTGAGGGTAAATCGAATTGATCCTTTACTTTATAAATATAAATGAAACCCCTATGTATATGATATGTACATGATATATACATATATTATTTATATTTGTTTGCAGTATGCAGTGCAGTAGACTCATAATGAAAATGGCTATAATTCATGAATTGAATACAAAGGGCCCTCTTAACTCAGTGGTAGAGTAACGCCATGGTAAGGCGTAAGTCATCGGTTCAAATCCGATAAGGGGCTTTTTTCACTAAACTAAAGTTTTAGTCTTAGTTTTCGGTGTAGAATAGAGATATTCTTTTTATTTGTAAAAAGCAAATGGTAACCACCATTATAATGACTTTTTATTATTACGAGTTTATAGTTAGAAAGTTTATTCAAAAATGAAACATTATTAATTATTAATTCATTATTATTAGTTACTATTTATACTTATAGTAACTAATAATTGTAGTTATTAGAACTAGTCTATCCTCTCCTGTAATGAGAAAGTAGTTTTTTTCATGTTTAATTATTAAAATTGTTGTTTGTTGACAGGAATATTCTAGAATTAGATGTCCAATTATTTTTATGAAATGTCCAATCACTATTATGAATTACCAAACCAAAGTATTCTTACTTCTCCATTGTTCTTATCAAACCCAGCATAAAATTTTAAATAAAGAAAAGGTAAGTGGACCTAACCCATTGAATGACGACTATATCAGCTATTCTGATATTTAAATTCGATATAGATTAAATTGTACAAGCGGGTTTTTTTATTTCCTTATCCCGCGCAAGGCAAGAATTTGTCGATATTTCCAATTTCATCAATCTTCTTCTTCTTGCTGGATACTCCGTGGGAATAAATCGATATTTTTTTTTCGCTACATATAAAACATATAAAAGTAAAAGTTTATACATAAAATTAAAAAATATATTTTTAAATATCTTTTTTAATATCTTTCCTTGATTTGATTTTAGAATTCAATATTGTTTTGTTCTTCCGCCAATACAATATAGAACAAATACGAAAAAGGAACTTTCATTTCCAGTCTACCATTATTTAAAGATTTAATCTAGTTTAGGGGCAAGAAAAAAAATAGTGAATTTTATTTTTTGTTTGACCCATTCAAAGGATATATTCTGGAATATGAGTCATAGGACAATTCAAGGTTCAAATACTTATTTATTTTATTAAAGTTTTATTTGATTATAGCAATTTTGCTATAGTTTTTAGTATAGTAATTATACTATAAAATAATAGTATTTTTATAGTATTTTATTTAT